ACTTTGGCTGGGTTATTCGTAACGGCATATTTACAATATAGACGTGGTGATCAGCTGGACCTTTGATTAATTAAGGTCGATTCTTTTGATTGACCGTGCTCTTTCTTTACTTTAAATCCCTAAAAGGTCAAATTGAGAGTCTGTTCCATTATTGCCATGTAATTTTGACCTAACAAAACAAGAAGGGAATCGCGCTCTGTAGGATTTGAACCTACGACATCGGGTTTTGGAGACCCACGTTCTACCGAACTGAACTAAGAGCGCTTTCTTACCACAATAAAAAACGAATGTCAGGAAAGAGATTCTTTTTGTAGCTCCAACACATCTTGCATGCGCCTACATATGCTATCCTATATAGCAGGATATAATGAAAGATCGTCTATATCCAATTTTGAATCGATCTCAATTGATCTCTCGTTACTGTTTCGAGGATAAGACATAAGTAGGGATGACAGGATTTGAACCTGTGACATTTTGTACCCAAAACAAACACGCTACCAAGCTGCGCTACACCCCTTTCGATTGAGTTACCGTGTCATTGTAGAGAATCCCCATTTTGTTTTCCATATCTTTATCTTTATTTCCAGAGAAAAAAGAAAAACGATATTTCGATTTATTATTTGTCTTTGGTCTCATATCGGATAACATATAATAATAAACCGACACACGTATGAAATATATATGAAACCGCCTTCAAATTGCTGAATTGAATGTTCAGGCGGAAGGGACCTTCTTTTTTTTTTCTTTTAAGATTTTAGAAAATTAGATAAAGAAGAGGAAAATCTTAGCTACTAAATCCTTGTACATTTCCATTGGAATTAGGGAGTCCATGTACAAATACAGGTGGTTCCTAGTTACATATACATTTGATCGTATAGCTATTTTGTTTATGTATTACAATAAAGCAGGAGGTTTTAAAATGCGAGATCTAAAAACATATCTCTCCGCGGCACCGGTACTAAGTACTTTATGGTTTGGGTCTTTAGCAGGTCTATTGATAGAGATTAATCGGTTTTTCCCAGATGCGTTGACATTCCCTTTTTTTTCATTCTAGTTATTTTATTGGTCTAACTGTTGGCAGAGGAGGGATTGAAGAAGATTAGAGATAGAACGCAATATCTGTGACTAGTCCTTCTCCCCTCCCTACTCTTTCGTCGAACAGTTAAGTGAATAGAAAACCAAAAAGGGGGTTCATGGCCAGGGGGAAAGATACCCGAGTGAAAGTTATTTTGGAATGCACCGGGTGTGTTCGAACGGGTGTTAGTGTTAATAAGAAATCACGAGGCATTTCCAGATATATTACTCAAAAAAATCGACACAATACGCCCGGTCGATTGGAATTGAGAAAATTCTGTCCCTATTGTTACAAACATAGGATTCATGGGGAGATAAAAAAATAGATAGAATCGAGCACCTGCGTGTCACTCCTTCAAGGAACCCGAAAAAAGAGATATTAACATTAACTATAATCTTAGTATAATCTTAGATAGTTAATAACACATAATTATAATTAATTTCATATACCATATATTCAAAAATGAATATATTAATAGCATAGAATATATAGAATCTCTAAAAAAAAAATTCTATTTCTTAATTCTAAATCATTTTAGATTTGATCAAACGAAATAGGATTTTTTGGATAAGGAATAAACAAAACATGCATAAATTCAAGCGACTTTTTCATAAATCCAAGCGTTCTTTGCGTAGGCGTTTGCCCCCGATCAAATCGGGGGATCGAATTGCTTATAGAAACATGAGTTTAATTAGTCGATTTATTAGTGAACAAGGAAAAATATTATCTAAACGGGTAAATCGATTGACCTTAAAACAACAACGATTAATTACTATTGCTATCAAACAAGCTCGTATTTTATCTTTGTTACCTTTTCTTAATAATGAAAAACAATTTGAAAAGGGCGAGTCGACTGCTAGAACTGCTGGTCTTAGAACCCGAAATCAAATCAATAGGCTTACTCTTAAATAGAATCAAACTCCCAATCCGAATTCAAATAAGGATTTCTTTTTTGTTTAAAATACAGGTTGTAAGAAAAAAACGAATTGAATTGGGTAAGAACAAGGAATCAATCCTTTTTTATTGAACGTGTTTGCTCATTTTAACGACTGTATCCTATCCTATTCTATAATAAAAATTTCTACTCTACCTTCCCGGAGTTCATTATTCAGGGAACTCTATTTAAAGCATCTCGAGCGATTCCTTCCAATTGCGTTATTTTATTATTTCATTGGAAATCATATAAAGACTTTTTTTATTTAATATAGCCATTTGCGCAAGTATTTTACGATTAAGAAGCAACTGCCTCTTGTACAGATTGTACATTAATATACTATAACTATAGGATACCCGCCTCTCGCGAATTACTGCATTTATTCGCGTGATCCACAAACGACGAAAATCTCTCTTTTGCCTATCTCTATCCCGATGAGCCGAAACCAAAGCTCGTATTTTCTGTTGAGTAATAGTTCGAGTAAGTCTTGAATGAGCCCCCCGAAAGCTTGAGGCAAATAAACGCATTTTTGTTCTACGGTTCCGAGCTATATATCCTCGTCTAATTCTGGTCATTGAATAAATAAAACGTTGAGGAATAACTGATCGATTTGCTTTCTTTCAGTTATTCTTTATTTTCTTTACTAGCCTATTAATTAACAAAACGGGTTCTTCCAATGTATAAGGTAAAAACTCCAATGGCTTTTGCTACAATAACCTTCCCAACCACGATTTTTTTTTCGAGGCATTAAGAAAATGCCTCGAAAAAAAAGCACAGTAAATATAAATGGATAACGAAATGGTGGGTTCCATCGTTTATATGGTTACTTCTTAAATTAAACGGTAAGGCCCTCTCTATACACCGGAGCCGCTTTCTTCGTTCTTGATTTAATCAAAATATTAACTTGTACAGTTCACACTCTTTGACTCTACCCATGGGATTATCCAGTAATAGACCTTTCACAAGTAGATCCACCCAATAGAGTAACGGTATTTAATTATGAAGATTCGTTGGGTAGCTGACCGTCTGAGTCCGTTCTTGCAAGAGTCTGGGCATAATTTTTCTGCTTTTTAAATAAAATCAAAAAGAATTTCCCTGGATAATCAGTTGCTACCAATGGGTAATTCTTTTCATCTTAAATTGAAAAATTAAGGGGTGCACACCTTTGTCCCAATGGAAACCAAAAATTTAGTCCACAATATACACAATAACAAGATAGGGTAGATCTTTTTTTAGATCGTGAATGGAAGAACTTCATTCTATCCTATTCGTTGGTACTGTACCGATCACTGATACTGTAATTTTTTTCTTTTGTCCCAGACCAGGATCTGAACGAGTCGCACATACACCCGAATACATGTTCCTCGGCGCTGAGGACATCCCCTAAGAGCGGGGGATTTCGTGACATTTTTTATTGGCTGTCTTGTATTCCTAATAAGTTGTTTAAGAGTTGGCATGGAAATCGTATTTGAATCGTATATCGAAAGGGGATGGTTTAGATTGATCCTAACCGGATGATTATGATTTCTTTTAATTTTGAATATAATATATTTTTATATATTTTTATAAATCTAAATTTTACTAAATTTAATATACTAAATAGAAACTATTAAACTGTTAAATATTAAAATTTAAAAATTTTATTTTAAATGTGATTTATGTGAAATCTTTGCTATTTTTCAACCGCTACACGATCAACAATTCCATGAGCTTGGGCTTCTGTTGCTGACATAAAAGCATCCCTTTCCATGTCTTCGGATACCATCCATAAGGGTTTGCCCGTTCTTTGTACATAAACCCTTGTGATGGTTTCGCGCAGCTTCAGCAGTTCTTCCGCTTCCAGGACAAATTCTCCTACTTGGGCCATAAAAAAAGCACTAAAAGGCTGATGAATCATTACCCTGATGATAGAACATAATAAATAGTTATTCGATCTTTCATGATTAAAGAATAAGAAAAAACGATAGAATTGACCAACCGTACATGCATGGTTTGCACATTGCATACGGCTCTTTAATAGAATTGACTTTTACCTTCCATCAAAATCAAAGAAAAAATCAGAAAAGATAGAGTCTATCAGACCCAGATTGGTAAATGATCTAATAACCGCCCTTCCTTTTTTTGTAGGAGTTTCAAAAATACTATGACGGTTCCGTTGCTTTATATCTTTATTATTTTTTTATTATTTCATTTGTGATTCAGCAATCCCAAAGTTTCTTTTTTTCGTATTCTTTTCTTTCCGAACATAGCCAAAACAGCTTTTATTTGGGTTTGGGTGTGAAAAAAAAAGGTTTGTGACACTGAAACAGGTCTCCGATATATAAGAAAAAATCGGCAATACCTTTTTTCATACTACTCTTTCGATACATAATTTAATGATTTTTTAATTGTTTTTTGAAAAAACAAAAACAATTAAATTTTGTTTCTATCGAATTCTAAGTGCCATGCTATTATTACTGAAAAACATTTTATATGGTGAGGGCATAGTCTTTTTTCTCTAAAAAAACTCATTGGCGCCAAGCGTGAGGGAATGCTAAACGTTTGGTAATTTTTCCTCCGACCAGGATAAAAGATCCCATTGAAGCGGCTAATCCCAGGCATATTGTCTGTACATCTGGTCGCACAAATTGCATAGTATCATAAAGAGCTATTCCAGGTATTACCCATCCGCCTGGAGAGTTGATAAACAAATAAAGATCTTTGGTATCACTCTCCATAGTTAGATATAATATAAGAGCAATAAGTTGATTCGCTAGATGGGTATTAATTATTTGGCCTAAAAAAAGCAATCGTTCTCGATAAAGTCGGTTGATTAGGATAAAATTCGATCCTTTAGGAACCGTACATGCATACTTTGATGCATACGGTTCCACAAAAATTGCGAAAACAAATAAGAATCAATGTGTAGATCCTAGCTCTCCTTCTTTTTTACTAAGAGGCTCCTTCTAATTTTTCTATTCTAACGAATCAATTTTTCTTCCATTTTTCAAGAAAAATGAGTTTTGGCCTGTTTACCTAAAAAAAGGGCATTTACTAAACTTTTCGAACTAACTTCTTTTTGATGTATTGTTTCATCGAGATTCAATCTAAATCACAATGTCATTCTCTTGTTCCTGAATGGTCCTATTCAATTCTTTTAGGTTTATGCTCTACTCCGAGTAAAGATCCACCCGGTTTTTATTTGCACATATAGAGCAAAAGTCCCTACTACCACGTCTTTTTGCGAAGACTTTCTTTTCAATTCATTTCATGTCTTCCGTCAAATATTGGACGTATTGATCATATTAGTCACGTAATTTTGATTAACAGTTGTAAATTACTTTAATTTAATAAAATTTACTAAAATTTAATAAATTAAAAAGTCAAATATGATACAAGTAGTAATCAGAGATAATCTATTACAAATTGGGTTTTTGCTAAACGGAGCCTGGATACCGCATTTTTTTATTAGTCCAAACAAACAAGCCAACCATAAATTTGATTCTAATCGATAATATTAATCTGGATACCTCCCAACAAAAAAATATTATTTTATTTCATTGCACTTCACGCTCAAAATTTTTGATGATTTGATCAATCCTTTTTGGGCGAAGTTGAAGGATATCTCAATCGGGGGAGAAAACGGGGAAATCCCATATGACCCACTATATCTGACAAGTCGCACTATATGTCAACCCAGGATGAAGCGTTTTCCCCAGGATTTCGAAAGGGTATTCTTGGAACACCAATAGGCATAAAACGAAAGAAACAATTAAGTACTATATCTCCATCTCACTTTAATGTGGAATCGTAATAATGGGTTTATTTTTTATTTATTTTTTATTGTCTTTTCTCCTATATTTTAGCCATAGATTAGATAAATTTAGAAATAAACTCAAGGAAGAAAGAATGAATAAAATAACAGAAATTGAGGCACTTTGAAAGAGAAAGGAATACGACCATATAAAATGATATCAACCCCCCATTGCGTATTGTTACTTATCGGGTATAAAATAGATTTGCTTCTCTTTGTTCCTAAGAACAGAATTAGAATTGTTCCTTTATTATTACTAAAACTAAAAGACTGGAACAAAGATTAATCCTTTCTCTCAGATAATGCACTGAAAGGGAGAGGTCCATAGTATAGTTTTCCAATGCAATAAAGTCACATAGTGTCTATTTTTTGTTGATAAAGGGGTATTTTTTCCATGGGTTTGCCTTGGTATCGTGTTCATACCGTCGTATTGAATGATCCCGGTCGTTTGCTGGCTGTCCATATAATGCATACGGCTCTGGTTGCTGGTTGGGCCGGTTCGATGGCTCTATATGAATTAGCAGTTTTTGATCCCTCTGACCCTGTTCTCGACCCAATGTGGAGACAAGGTATGTTCGTTATACCTTTTATGACTCGTTTAGGAATAACCGATTCATGGGGCGGTTGGACTATCACAGGCGGGACTATAACGAATCCGGGTATTTGGAGTTACGAAGGTGTGGCCGGGGCACATATTGTGTTTTCTGGATTGTGCTTCTTGGCAGCTATCTGGCATTGGGTGTATTGGGATCTAGAAATATTTACTGATGAACGTACAGGAAAACCTTCTTTGGATTTGCCCAAGATCTTCGGAATTCATTTATTTCTCTCAGGAGTGGCTTGCTTTGGGTTTGGCGCATTCCATGTAACAGGATTGTACGGTCCTGGAATTTGGGTGTCCGATCCTTATGGACTAACCGGAAAGGTCCAATCTGTAAATCCAGCGTGGGGTGTGGAAGGTTTTGATCCTTTTGCTCCGGGAGGAATAGCCTCTCATCATATTGCAGCAGGGACATTGGGCATATTAGCAGGACTGTTTCATCTTAGTGTCCGTCCGCCACAACGTCTATACAAAGGATTGCGTATGGGAAATATTGAAACCGTCCTTTCCAGTAGTATTGCTGCTGTCTTTTTTGCGGCTTTTGTTGTTGCTGGAACTATGTGGTATGGTTCAGCAACTACTCCGATTGAATTATTTGGGCCCACTCGTTATCAATGGGATCAGGGATATTTTCAGCAAGAAATATATCGAAGAGTTGTTGCTGGACTAGCCGAGAATCAAAGTTTATCCGAAGCTTGGTCTAAAATTCCTGAAAAATTAGCTTTTTATGATTACATTGGGAATAATCCGGCAAAAGGGGGGTTGTTCAGAGCGGGTTCGATGGATAACGGGGATGGAATCGCTGTTGGGTGGTTAGGGCATCCTGTCTTTAGAGATAAAGAAGGCCGTGAACTTTTTGTGCGTCGTATGCCTACTTTTTTTGAAACATTTCCAGTTGTTTTGGTAGACGGTGACGGAATTGTTAGAGCCGATGTTCCTTTTCGAAGGGCGGAATCGAAGTATAGTGTCGAGCAAGTAGGTGTAACTGTTGAGTTCTATGGCGGCGAACTCAATGGCGTCAGTTATAGTGATCCCGCTACTGTTAAAAAATATGCTAGACGTGCTCAATTGGGTGAAATCTTTGAATTAGATCGTGC